AACAGAAGCCCAAACTCATGGAATTGTTGATCTTGTAGCGGTTCAATGAAAAAAGAAAGGATTTCGTGCAAATCCGTGATTTGAGATCTTCTTACCGGGTTTCATTTTCATTAAATTAAATAAAATGGGGGTAATTCATAATCATCCGGTTAGGATCGATCTAAACCAGTACATTATGTATATGATTCAGCATGCCAACTATTAAACAACTTATTAGAAACACAAGACAGCCAATCAGAAATGTCACGAAATCCCCCGCTCTTCGGGGGTGTCCTCAGCGCCGAGGAACATGTACTAGGGTGTATGTGCGACTCGTTCAGATCATGGACTGGGACGAAAAACAACTTTTCCAGTATCAATGATCAGTACCAGTGAATAGAATGGAAGAACTCCATTCACTATCTAAACTAAAAAAAAAAAGATCTATCATATTCCCCTATTGTGTATTGTGTATGAAATTTATGGTTTCCGTCGGTGCAAATACAATCACCTAAATTTAAGATAATAAGCAATTCCCCATTGGCAAAAGGGTTATCCATTAAGCGGGGAAAATCAGCAGAAAGATTGGGCTCCCACTCTTGCAAGAACGGACTAACAGGGTCAGCTACTTAGCTAACCTTCATAATTAAATACCGTTACTGTATAGGTAGATCTCATTGTGAAAGACCTATTACTGGATAATTCATGGGTAGAGCCAAAGAGTGTGAACTGTACAAGTTACCAATAAGATTTATTAAATGAAGGAAGGAGCTCCGGTGTATAGAAAGGACCTCACCGTTTAAGAAGTAACCATAGAAACGATGGAACCCACTATTTCTTTATCCATTTAATTTCAAATTGACTACTTTTTTAGTTAATTTACTATGTTTTTGATACCTAGTATCAATACTATTTCTTATTTCGAGGTGAAATGCATAGAAAAAAGAAAAAAAAAATCGTGGTCGGGAAGGTTATAGTAGCAAAAGCCATTGGAATTTTTATTTTATACATTGGAAGAATCCGCTTTGTTATTAATAGACCAGGAAAGGGTACAAGGATAACTGAAAGAAAGGAAATCAATTAGTTATTCATCAAAGTTTCATTTATTCAATGACCAGAACTAGACGAGGATATATAGCTCGTAGACGTAGAACAAAAATTCGTTTATTTACATCAAGCTTTCGAGGAGCCCATTCAAGACTTACTCGAACTATTACTCAACAGAAAATCAGAGCTTTGGTTTCGACTCATCGGGATAGAGATCGGCAAAAGAGAGATTTTCGTCGTTTGTGGATCACTCGGATAAATGCAGTAATTCACGAGAATGGGGCATCCTATAGTTATAGTAGATTTATACACGATCTGTACAAGAGGCAGTTACTTCTAAATCGTAAAATACTTGCACAAATAGCTATATCCAATAGGAATTGTCTTTATATGATTTCCAATGAGATCATAAAATAAAGAGATTGTAAAGAATTCACCGGAATGATTTAATGATTTAAATAAATGGAGTTCCCCGGAGAATGAACTCCGGGAAGGTAGATTCTAAATTAGTATGATAAAATATGATAAAGTCGTCAAAATGAAGGAATATGTTCAATAAAAAAAAAAAAGGATTTCTTCTTCTTCCCCGATTATTTTTGTTTCTTACAACACAACAATCAAATCTCGATTCTTAGATTTTTCGAACAAAACATCAAATCTGCGTTTGAGTTCGAATTGGAATTTCGATTCAATTGAAGAGTAAGCCTATTTATTTCTGGTTCTAAGACCAGTAGTTCTAGCGGTCGACTCGGTTCTTTCAAATTGTTTCTCATTATTAAGAAAAGGTAACGAAGATAAAATACGAGCTTGTTTTATAGCAATAGTAATTAATCGTTGTTGTTTCAAAGTCAATCTATTCACTCGTCTAGATAATATTTTTCCTTGTTCACTAATAAATCGACTAATTAAACTCATGTTTCTATAATCAATTCGATCCCCCGATTGGATCGGGGGCAAACGCCTACGAAAAGATCGCTTGGATTTAAGAAAAGGTCGCTTGGATTTATCCATGGTTTGTTTATTCCTTATCCCGAAAATCCTATTTCGTTCGGATCAAAAATGAATTAGAATTCAGAAATAGGATTTGGTTTATTTCTATTTAAATATATGTTATATATAGTATATATTTTTTTATACTTTATTATATTACTATATTATTTTTACTGTTCCTTGGAAGGGTGACACACAGGCCCTCGGTTCGATCTATTTTTTTATCTCCCCATGAATCGTATGTTTATAACAATAGGGACAGAATTTTTGCAATTCCAATCGACCGGGCGTATTGTGTCGATTTTTTTCAGTAATATATCTGGAAATGCCTGTTGATTCCTTATTAACACCGCCTCGTACACAACTAGTACATTCCAAAAGAACCCTTATTCGGGCATCTTTACTCTTGGCCATGAACCTCCTTTGTTTTTTTTTATTCATTCAAGTCTTCTATTTTCGATCCGAAGAAAGTAAGGAAAAAAAATAGAAGTTGCTAACTCAAAATCCAATTATGATATGAAGGATTTCGTTGTAATCAATATCAATAGAGTAATAGTAAATAATAAGTAATACAATGATTTCTAACTATAACTATATTTCTAATCGCAGTACAGTATTTAATTTAAGGATCTTGTATGATACTCTTGCACTAGACCAACATTTACATTTACGTTTTCCCTCTATTCTTAATTTGATTCGAGTCTGAACCCGAGTTTCGCTGAGGTTAAATCCACTTTTATTCTTTCTCTTACTCCTCCCTTATAAAATTCTAAAAAAGAGAAAAAAAGAGGAGGGGGAAAGGAATTAGTCACAGATATTTGATTGTATCTCTAATATTCTTCACCCCTTCTCATGTTAATTAAAAAAAGGGAATGTCAACGCATCCGGGAATAAACGATTAATCTCTATCAATAGACCTGCTAAGGACCCGAACCATATAGTACTTAGTACCGGTGCCGTGGAAAGATATGTTTTTAGATCTCGCATTTAAAATCCTCCTTATTTATTGTAATACATAATGGTAATACATATATGATCAGATGCATATGGACCACTTGTATTTGTACACAGAATTCCCGATTCAAATTGAAGATTCGCTAGATAAGATTTTCTTTTTCTTAAAACATAAAAAGAAGTTTCTTTACTCCTGAGCATTCCCCAAAAATATTCATTTATTTTTTATTTCATTTTTAGGGTGGGTTTCATATTTTATATGTATATAAGTCTTTTATTATTATATGTTAATATATAATAATATGATAAAAAAAAAAAGAAGAAATGGGAAGAAAAATTGTGTATATCAATGGAGGAAATAAGGATGTGGAAAACAAGACAGGTATTCTCTACAATGACACTGTAGACCAATTGAAAGGGATGTAGCGCAGCTTGGTAGCGCGTTTGTTTTGGGTACAAAATGTCACGGGTTCAAATCCTGTCATCCCTACCTATTACTTCTCCTCTGAGCAGTAACGAAGAATCAATTGAGATCAATTAAAATTGGATATACATAATTTTTCATTTTATGATACTATAATAGTATATGCATACAAGATGTGTTGGAGTTGAGTTACAAAAAGAATCCTTTTCTTTATAGTCTTATCTATTGTGATAAGAAAACGCTCTTAGTTCAGTTTGGTAGAACGTGGGTCTCCAAAACCCAATGTCGTAGGTTCAAATCCTACAGAGCGTGATTCCGTTTTTGTTAGTTGGAATTACACTGAACTAACTTCACTAACTTGAACAGCAATCTGAATTTGACCTCCTGTGGATTAAAGAATAAAGAAAAGAGGAGGTCAATCAAAAAAAGAGATGTTAATTAATCAAAGGTCCAACTGATCACCACGTCTGTATTGTAAATATGCAGTTACGAATAATCCAGCCAAAGTAATAGGAATTAGACCTAAGACGATTCCAAATAGAAAAACTTCAATCATTTCATTTCAATTTGTTTGAAAAGGGGAAAAGAGAGGTAATATCTATCCCTAAATCTTAATCCGAATTGCCCATGAATCGCAATGACCAAGAATTGGCAATTGACACGGTAAGGAACTCATAGAATACATGGAATCTCACGGAAAGGTTTCTCTTTATGAATTGTTTATTCGATTAATTTCAAATAAGTCGTATCTTGCTTAGACCAATAAATAGGACTGAGGTTATAGTTGAAGCCGCTAGTAGAAAACCGAAATAACTAGTTATAGTAGGCATGAAGGAGCTAAATGAAATATGTTCTTTATTATACATATGTTTATAAAGCACTTACCTAAGTTTCCATTTTTGCGAGATACGAGGATAAACAAAAATACCAATTGAAAGAATAAGTTAAATTGAAAGTTTTTGATTCATCAATCAATTATTATAGGCGGCACTAACAAAGATAGAGTGACAGAGGTATAAAAAGAAATCGATTCATTATCTGTGGCATCTACCCATACCGTGATTCCGAATCAACAGATTCATTGAGCAACTCTTGAGTAAACTAATAATAAAATAAGAACTGTGCCGTGTAACTTCGTTCAAAAATGAAACTTTCTTTGCGTCACTATGAAACAAAATTAGAAAATCATTTCTATTTTGATCATTTCTTTTTTAATTGTATCGAATACATTTTATATTTTGGAACGAAGAGTGCCCTTATAACAATAAAATCTTTTCTTTTACTTTTTACTTTAATTTTAACTCATTAGATTCAATAGTAGGTTCATTCACATAGTATCTCGAATGAGAAAAAAAAAAAGATATCGCACGATCAGATCACTCGAAAAAATAAAATCTGTATTTTGGTTCAATTAGATTCTAAAAAATTCCTATTATCTTTTCCTTTATAGGTTCCACATTTTGTCTTTCCATATTATAACTTCTAGTTAGGTAGTTAGGTCAAGAAAGAACCCTTAGATCTAATACAACAATGCGTGCTTCGCGAATATTGATTGTTCCCATTATTTTATTCATTGTTCTCTTTCTTTCATCGAATACTATCTACT